ATGAGGTTAGCTTCTGTGTTGGGTTGAGTTTTTACGTTGGATCATAAGCGTATAGGAGTAATTTATACATTTTTGGGGGTTTGGTCTGGTTTTGTTGGTATAAGATTTAGTTTGATGATTCGTGTTAAATTTTTAGAGCCTTATTATAAAGTTATTTCATTGGATTGTTATAAATTTTTAGTAACTAGTCATGGTATTGTTATGATTTTCTTTTTTTTAATGCCTGTGTTAATAGGTGGGTTTGGTAAATATTTGTTACCTTTATTAGGAGGGGTTTCTGATTTGTGTCTTCCTCGACTTAAAGCATTAAGTGCTTGAATGTTGATTCCTTCTGTTGTGTTTTTGATATTGAGTATGTGTCTTGGGGCAGGCGTTGGGTGAACTTTTTATCCTCCTTTATCTTCTTCATTGTTTGAGGGTAGTAAGGGTGTGGATTTTTTAATGTTTTCGTTGCATTTAGCTGGAGTATCTAGGTTGTTGGGAGCTATTAAATTTATATGTACTCTACATTGAATATTTAGTGTAAATATTTCTGCTCGTATGTCTATTGTTCTTTGGGCGTACTTGTTTACATCCATTCTTTTGTTAGTAACTTTACCAGTTTTAGCTGCAGCTATAACAATGCTTTTATTTGATCGTAAATTTAGTTCTGCTTTTTTTGATCCTTTAGGAGGTGGAGATCCAGTATTGTTTCAACATATGTTTTGGTTTTTTGGTCATCCTGAAGTTTATGTTTTAATTATTCCGGGGTTTGGCATGATTAGCCATATATGTTTTAGCTTGAGAATGGTGTCTGATGTTTTTGGGTTTTATGGTTTGTTATTTGCTATGTTTGCTATTGTGTGCCTTGGAAGAAGTGTTTGGGGGCATCATATGTTTACTGTTGGTTTAGACGTGAAGACAGCGGTATTTTTTAGTTCTGTTACTATGATTATTGGTGTACCTACTGGTATAAAGGTGTTTACTTGATTGTATATGTTGTTGAAATCTAAAGTGAGGAAGTGGGATCCAGTGTTGTGGTGAGTGGTTTCATTTATAGTTCTTTTTACTTTTGGTGGAGTGACTGGTATTATTTTATCTGCTTGTGTGTTAGATAAAATATTACATGACACTTGGTTTGTGGTAGCTCATTTTCATTATGTTATGTCTTTAGGATCATATATAAGAGTAATATTAATGTTTATATGATGATGGCCATTGGTTACTGGGTTAAGTTTAAATAAGTGTTTGTTGCAATGTCAGTGTATAGTGTCGAATGTTGGATTTAATATGTGTTTTTTTCCCATGCATTACTTTGGATTGTGTGGTTTACCACGACGTGTGTGTGTGTATGAGGCTAGGTATCATTGGATAAAAGTGGTTTGTAGCATTGGTTCTTTTATCACTGCTTTTAGTGCTTGTTTTTTTGTTTTTATTCTGTGGGAGTCTATAGTTAATAGTAATGTTGTTATAGGTGTGTGAGGTTTATCTTCTGTTTTAACTAATCTTTTTTATAGTCCGGTTCCTGGGCATAATGAGTATTATGTTTATGGGTATAATGTTGATTATACGTATTTTATTGGAGATGGGAGCTATTATGGATTTGTTAATGACTATGTAGTTTATTTAAAATGTAGGTTTTGTAAGCCTAAGATAATACTTGTGTTTTTAGTCAAGTTAGTTAGCTTATTTTTTTGGTTTTTAGGATTTTATGCCTTTTGCATCATGCTTAATAGAGTATAGAATGTATATTTTGTACCGAAAGACCCAGATTTTATTTAATATTGTTGTGAACTAAAACTGTTCAAGTTGATTGTGTTTAAATATTAGGTAAGTAGTGAAATGTTAGTCGTTGGGTTTTATAGCTGTGTAACTGTTATATTATTTTGATTTAGATTTAAAGCGATAAGGTTTTAAATGAGTTTATACTAATGTTTGTATGTTGTTATAATGGGGTTAAAGGTACCTATTTTTAGTGAGTTTGTTAAAAATTTGGTTGGTTTAGCTGATACTTAGTTAATTGTTTTGCAGTTTGTTTAATATTTAGAATCTAAATATTATTAAATAAGTAATTAAATTATAGTTGTTATTTCTAGAGTTTTGCCCGTCTGTTTATTAAAAACATTTCTAAGTTATATTATACTTAGTAGGACCTGCTCAATGCTTATGTTAATAGCCGCAGTATTTTGACTGTGCAAAGGTAGCATAATTAATTGTCTTATAATTGAAGACTTGTTTGAATGGTTGGACGTGGTAATTATGAATATCTATTATTTTTTTGAAATTATTTTTGTGGCTTAGAAACCACAAAGGTTAGTTAGACGGAAAGACCCCGGGATCTTTTGATTTTGCCTGGGGCAGGTTTTTGTTTTTTACTTAGATTGTGTTCCTATAGATGCTTGGATTAGTGGGTTAAGTTACCCCGGGGATAACAGTGTAATAACTAATAAAAGATCATATTGAGTTAGTTGATTGCCACCTCGATGTTGACTTAGGTTTGAAGCTGTGGGCGCAGTAGTTTACAGTTTAGGTCTGTTCGACCTTAATTACCTTCATGAGTTGAGTTAAGACCGGCGTGAGCCAGGTCGGTTCTTATCTACTGCGGTGGCTTATTAGTACGAAAGGATTGTAAGCCTTTTTGTTGAGCATGTATAGTTATATCAGCTTTGCAAAAGCTGATGAGGAGAATGCTTTCTTCCATGCTTTATTTGTTTAACTATGGCAATAGAAAGTTATCAGAAGTTAATTGCATAAAATATGTTTATAGTTGTTGGAGTATATGGTTATTCTCTCTATAATTAGCAGTTAGTTTTTTATTAGAATAGGTGTTTTTTAAGAATATTTTGATTTAGAAGGGGGTAGGACACAGTGCCAGCACCTGCGGTTAGTCTGTTTTCTTAGCTTTCATATAGATTATAATTTGTTTGTTTATGTTTAAAGTTAGGTGAAAATTTTTTATTATTTTATTAAACATTCATTTTTTAATAAATATTGTTAATGACAGGGATTAGATACCCCATTAATTTGATATTGTATTATATCTTAGTTTTATAACTAAAATAGTTTGGCAGCAAGCGATTCTAGCTAGGGGAAGGTGCGTTGTAAAGGATGATCCGCCTATTATTTTACTTACTTTATGTTGGTGTATATCTAGTTTGATATTATTGTTTAGTAATTTAATTTGTGTATATGTTTATTTAAGCTAAGTCTATGTGCTGCTTGAGTGAGTTTTCGTGCGTTACATTTATAGGGTTACTAGTGATATCTTGTAAAATAGTTAGGACTTAGTAGTAATGTGAAATTAGTTTGTTCATGTGAAGTTAGTTTAGTTTGGGTACACACCGCCCGTCATCCTCGATAGTTGTTGAGGCAAGTCGTAACAAGGTAACTTTAAAGGAATTTGAAGTTGGTTACTATACTTAGTATTAATGAAAGTATCGCTTCTTTATTATGATATTGTGTGTTATATTATAGCAGTATGTGTATTTATACTATGCTTTGTATATTTAATGTTGTTTTTTAAATTGAGTGGAATTGGTAGTATTAAATTTGGATCTGAGAATCAAGTTGTGGAATTATTATGAACTATGATACCTACATTTATAGTATTGGTGTTGTGTGTTTTAAATGTTAATTTCATTACTGGTGGATTAGATTATTTTTCTGAGGAAACTATAAAGGTTGTAGGGCATCAATGATATTGAAGGTATGAATATCCGGCTGGTAGGTACGATTCTTTTGCCTGTAAGGACAGCTTTTTGGTAGATAAGCCATTACGAATGATTTATGGTACTCCTTATCATTTAATGGTCACGTCTGCTGACGTGATACATTCTTTTCATGTACCTTCTTTAAAAATAAAGATGGATGCTATACCAGGTCGTTTGAATCATTTATTTTTTTATCCTCGGATGTATGGTGTTTTTTTGGGGTATTGTGCTGAATTGTGTGGTGTTAATCACGGAGTTATGCCAATATGTATTGAAGTTGTGGGAGTTGATAGTTAAGGTACATTTACCTTAGTATAATATATTATATTAGCTTTTCGTGCTGAGGATAGTTTAACTAGGTAAATTGTAATGATGTTGGTAACTGCTTTTTTTTTTATTTATTTTTTGGATTTGTTATTATTTTGTTTATTTAGGCACCCTGTATGTTATTGTATTTTACTAGTAATAAAAGCTCTTCTTGCGGGTAGTATATGTTATATTATATTTGGATTTGGTTGATATCCTTTATTGTTCTTTTTAGTTTATATTGGAGGGGTTTATGTTTTGTTTGTGTTTGTGTCTGTGTATAGACCTAATAGTAGTTATTTGACATATTTTAAATTAAAACTTTCTGTAGTTTTTAGACTTGTTGTAGTTGTTGCTAGTGCTGTTATTATTTATGAGGTGCTTGAGGTAGAGTTTAGTCATTTTTTATGCACTAGTAGGGAGGGAGTTTTTTATGTTATTATTTGTTTAATGTTATTATTTGGTTTTTTGATGCTAAGAATGATAATGAGCATAAAGATTAAATATTATCGGTAAGTGTTATAAATAGTGACATTACATTTAGTATTGTCTGGTTTAACATATATGAAGTTAATGTGAAAGATTGTAAATTTTTTTAAGGCAAAATTTGCTGGCCAGGAAATTTGAAAATTTGCATCAAAAAGATAATATTATTATATTATAATAACAATTATAAATAATAGATTTAATTAATTATTACTGTAAGGTTTATTTAGCTCTTATTATTTTATAATCATTATATGTAATATTAGTATATGTTAATTTGTGATAATTTATTAAAATGATGCTCGACAAAGCGTTATATTTTTGTATTGAAAATATGCTTACTAGAGCATAAATTACTTGTAATTTAAAGTTTTGATTTGAAATCAAAAATTTTGTTTTTAATAACAATACAGGTTTAATTTAAAGAAGTGATAATGTAAGAGTAAAGATGCCAGAAAGTTTAATGGAGTTGATTTAGGATTAATTTATGTGGGTTTCCCTCTCTTTATGTTATAATTAATTAGGGTTGGGTGGGTTTAGTAACTATGTCAGAATTGTATGAGTTAGCTTTAAGCGTTGATTATGAGTAGTCTATGCTCTGGTTATATTGTGTTAATAGTGTATTTTGTAGACTTATGTTACGGCCATAAGGTTTGGAGCTTATAGCACCATACACTTTGTAATGATTTTTTTACTTGGGGTTTGGGTATTTATTGCTCTTTTATTATTTGTTGGTGAGTTAGGTGTGGGCTTGAGTCATTTTTTTACTTTTAACCTTTTATTAAATTATTGGGATTTTACTGAATCTGTTTTTATTTTTGATAGTATTACTGTTGGTACATTAATTATGTTGGGTATTTGTTTCTCTTATGTTTATTTTTACACGAGTCATTATTTTGGGTCTGGGTCATTGGAAGAATGGTTAAAAATAATGATTTGTTTATTTGTTGGGGTGATGACTTTGCTGGTGAGTACAGGTGATTATATGTTGACTTTAATATTTTGGGAGTATTTAGGGGTGGTTAGGTTTTTTTTAATTTTATTTTATTGTAAATATTTAAGTTTACGAGCTTCAATAGTAACTTTAGTATCATCACGATTTGGAGATGTATGCTTGTTTCTGTTGTTGTGTGTAAGTAGTTACTTTTTTTGTGATATATTAGTTGTAGGTTTAGTTATATTTTTTTTAATTATATTCACTAAAAGTGCTAGGTTTCCTTTTATTAGATGATTGTTGGAGGCTATGCGTGCTCCTACACCAGTGAGTTCATTGGTGCATTCTTCTACTTTAGTAGCAGCTGGTGTTTGATTTGCTTTTCGTTATGATTTTTTCTTATTTTTTAGTGATTATTTTTATTATAGCAGTATTCTTTTGGTTACTATAATGATTACTGCTGTATGTAGATTATTTTACTTAGATTTGAAGAAGATTGTTGCTTTGTCTACTTGTAATAAAATATCGTGGTGTATATTTTATCTTATTTTTGGGGATGTAAGATTATCTTTATGTCAGCTTCTTAGACATGGTGTGTCAAAGTGTATGTTATTTATATTAATAGGTGATGTGATGAGAGGTGCAAGGGGAGCGCAAGGTAGTAATTGTGTGTATAGGTCACGTTTATATAACAAATGAAGAATTTTCAGATTATTTTCAGTTATTCTTGGATTGTCTGGAGCTCCTTTTATTGGTGTGTTTTTTACTAAGCATTTTTTGTTGACTAATTTTATGTTAAAATCTAATGTGATTTTAACTTTTTTTGTTTTAATACTTGTATTACTTTCTTATCTTTACTCTTTTCGATTATGTGCTATTTTAGTAAAAATAAAGAGTAGTGTGGTGATTGGTATTTTATACTTTTTTAAATCTGGCGCTATTGTATATGTTTGATTATTTGTAAATTATTTTATGTTTTTTCATCTTGATGAAAAGATTCTGTTGAATAGTGTTGTATCTAAAAGTTTAATATTATTTCAATTTATTTCTATTATTGTTATATATTTTGTGTATAATAGTGTAATTTTATCTGGATGGAGGAGTAGACTATTTGGATGTGATAAAGTAGTTGAGTTATGTTATAAGTTATTTTTTGAACTAATAAGAGGAGTAAATTTTATGTTTTATCGTTGAGATAGATATATTTTATCTATGTTTGATGGGAGGGGTAGTAGTAATATGTTAAGTATATACGGTAAAAAAGTGCTAAAATTTACTATTTTGTCGATTTTATTATTTTTAATGTGTTATGTTATAATATATTAATATTGTAATGTATAATTGGTATAGTATATTAATATTGTAATGTATAATTGGTATAGTATATTAATATTGTAATGTATAATTGGTATAGTATATTAATATTGTAATGTATAATTGGTATAGTATATTAATATTGTAATGTATAATTGGTATAGTATATTAATATTGTAATGTATAATTGGTATAGTATATTAATATTGTAATGTATAATTGGTATAGTATATTAATATTGTAATGTATAATTGGTATAGTATATTAATATTGTAATGTATAATTGGTATAGTATATTAATATTGGTAAACTATATATACAATTTACTTATCACATTTGTTTATTAGGATGATAAGTAAATTGTATATATAGTTTATGTTACTAGTATAAATTAATATTACATTTTTCCAAAATGTGGATCTGTGCTCAGGTGACATAGTTATGTCTGTTATTCCTATATTTGTAGCTTTTAAAGTGGGTTTATTAGTATCTGGTTTATTTTTATGGAAGGTATGATTTATTGGTTTAAGTTTGTTGTGTTTGGGTTGTCTTTTATGTGTGTTTAGTTATGATATGATTGGAATATTTTCTCATTATGAGGCTGGGTTTTGATTATTTATAGCTAGGGAGGTTATGGTTTTTGGGAGTTTGTTGTTTAATTGTTTGTTTTTTGATAGTTGTCATTATGTGAATTTGTCTAGTTCACTGGAGTTACCATTTTTGGGCTGCTTTATTTTATTGGGATCTAGAATAACTATAACGGGGTTTCATCATTTATTAGGATGGAAGTGAAACTGGGTACTATTAATTTTGACGATTGTGTTAGGGTTTAGTTTTGTACTGTTGCAGTTAATGGAGATGGATGAAGTTTTAGTTAAAATTTTAGATACTAGGTTTCATGCTAGTAGATTTTGTACTGTGGGTTTACATTTTAGTCATGTGTTGGTTGGGGTTATTGCGTTTTTGTTTATTTTATTTGTTGGTATAAATACGGCAGGTGCTTATCGTTGTTCAGTAGTGACATGGTATTGGCATTTTGTTGATTACGTTTGATTATTTGTATATATGCTTGTGTATGTGTGCTATTATTAGTAAGTTATTTAAATCGGTAGATTGTGGTTTTGCAGAATGTGTATTTATGCACACTTGTAATAATTATGATTAATATTATTCGGCGTAATTTAGTAGATTTACCTACTAAATACTCATTAAGTTATTATTGGTGTAGAGGGTCTATGATTTCTATTTTTATGGTATTGCAAGTGATAACTGGGGTCATTTTGTCATTTTTATATGTGGCGGATACGTGTGTGAGGTTTTCTACTGTTATGGGGTTTTCTAAAGATTCTTTTTATACTTGGTGCTTACGTTATTGACATATGTGGGGAGTAAATTTATTATTTATTTTATTTTTTATACATATGTCTCGTTCTATTTATTATTCTAGTTATAGGAAGAAGGGTGTATGAAATGTTGGATTTATGTTATATTTATTAATGATGGTTGAGGCGTTTACTGGTTATATTTTACCATGACATCAAATGTCTTATTGAGCTGCTACTGTTCTTACTTCTGTAGTTGAAAGGTTACCGATTTTTGGACCGGTTTTGTATAGATATGTAGTTGGTGGGTTTGCTGTTACCGGTGTAACGTTGATTCGTGTATTTTCAGTTCATGTGTGTGTTGGGTTTATAATTTTAGGATTAATGCTTATTCATTTATTTTACTTGCATAAGGTAGGGAGCAAAACACCTTTATTCGCCCGGTCTTCTCTTAGAGATGTTGTGTGATTTCATTCATATTTTAGAGTTAAGGATTTAGTATGTTTTATGTGTGTATGTTTTATACTACTTTGTATATTGTTTTATTCACCTGATGTTTTAGTCGACGTTGAGAGATATCTTGAAGCAGACAGTATGAGTACTCCTCTTAGTATAAAGCCTGAGTGATATTTTTTAATGTTTTATACTATTTTACGTTGTATTGGTTCTAAGCTTGGTGGATTAGCTTTAATAGTTTCTTTCTTATTTTTTTTATGGGTGCCAACTTATAATAATTGTTGTGTTTATTTTTTTTCTCGTCAGCTTCTTTTTTGGGGGATAGTTAGATTGTTTTGTTCATTAACATATTTGGGTGGGTGTCATCCTGAATATCCTTATTTGATGTTGGGACAGGTGTTTAGTATAATGATTGTAGCTTTTATGTTTTTATTTAAGCTGTGTTGGTCTGGTTCATCTCCTGTTGTGTGATAGTCTAGTCTATTTATGGTTACTGTATATTTAGTATTATTTTTTGTTATTGTATTTAGGTTTTTTTTATCGTATAGTCGGTTTTTGAACTGTCTTATTATTTTGGAGAACTTTAAAGTTCTTCTATTATTGTTTTGTTTGTTGGTAGGTTGTATGGATAGTCATATAATTTTTGTGGTTTTGATGGTTGTTTCAACTATTGAAGTTATTGTTGGTTTGGTTGTGTTAACACGTGTGTGAGAATGTTCAAGTACTTTAGAGTTAGTAGGGTTTTAATTGTTGCTTTGTTATGGGTTATACTGGAATTTGTCAGCTATTCTCAAAGATTAGCGGGAGGGTCTGATAATATGTTTGGTAATTTTTTTATTATTGATTCTATCTCTGTATATTTGATGATTTTGGTGGTATTATTGGGGGTTTATAGACAGTTATTTTTTTTTGGAAGATTGAGTTTGTTAACGCGGTTATTTTTATTTTTAAGGTTGATTTGTAGTTTTTTGTGTTATTGTGTTAAACATTCTATTTTGTTTTGATGTTTTTATGAATTATCAATGTTACCATTGTTATATTTGGTTTTTAGTGAGTCTCCTTATTCTGAGCGGTTTTTGGCTGGTTGATATTTTGCTTGTTATTTGTTGATAACGAGGCTACCGTTATTGTTGATACTTTTATATATGTCTGTTATAGAAGGGTCTTTTTTTTTTAACAGATGATGTTGTGTAGATTTTAGATTTTGAGTATTTGTAGTTGTGTGTTTTATATTTTTTACAAAGGTACCTTTTTTTCCTTTTCATACTTGGCTCCCTATAGTGCATGCTGAGGCTACTAGCATAGTATCTATATTTTTAAGGGGATATATAATGAAGTTAGGTATTTTAGGTGTTTATCGTTGTTCTTCCTGCTTGTTGAAATGTGATTTTATGTTATATTTATTTTTTTGCTGTCTAGCTGGAGTATTATTTTTAGTTGTTGCTAATGGAGAATTAGATGGTAAGCGTTGGTTGGCATTTTTAAGATTAGCGCACATAGTAGTACCATTTTTGGCATTTTTTATTAGTAGGTGAGAGAGAGTGAGATTATCATTTTTTTATTGCCTGGGACATGGCTTAAGAGCTGGTATTATATTTGGTTTGTTGTGATACTTCTATGAGTTAACTAATAGTCGTAATTGGTTACTTTTAAAGTCTGGTGTTAGTGGTAGTGTAGTGCTAGTTATTTTAGTGGTTAGTCTATTGAGAGTTTGTTCATTTCCTCCAACAATACAATTTTTTTGTGAGGTTGGATTGGTGAGATTATCTGGTGGTGTACTTATATATATATTGTTTTGATGTTTTTACTTGTTTTTTGGAGGATTGGTACCTTTGATATTATGTGGTCATTTGTTGCTTCGTGTGGAAAGGATTGAAACTTGTGAGAATAGTATGTTTAATTACTTGAATTTTTTATTTATTCTCTGTGTGTGATGTTATATTGGATTTATGTTTTTTTAGTTTAACGTGGTGTTATTGTGCATGTTATATTTTGGATGTAGAGGAGATTAGTTGTCCGTTAGTCTCTTTTAGTTTATAGTAAAACATTAGTTTGAAGAGCTTAAGATAGATTGTGCTAGGGAGGGACTGGTAAGTTAATATTTAAACTGCGGGGTTCATGTCCCCGTTATACATTTGATGTCTGGTCAGTTGATGTTTATGTTATTTAGTGGTTATAACTGTATGCTTTCTTTGTTATATAATAGTTTAACTTATATGTTTTCATATTATTATGCATTTTTATTGAGTAATATTTTAATTCTATTTTTATTATATCGAGTACCGTATTGTTACAGTCCTTATTTGTTTGCTATAATTCTCATAGTTATTGTGTTTGGGTTGTTTTTGACATTGTTCGTTTATCGTGTTGTTAGTTTTACTGATGAATTTTTTAAAAGGTTTATACCAGTAGGTACACCGTTATATATTTGTTTGTTAGTATGTTTAGCTGAAAGTGTGAGTTATATAATACGTCCTATAGTTTTGATATTGCGTCCGTTTATAAAAATCAAATTGGGGTGTTTAGGCAGCATAGCTATTTGTTCTTTAAAATTTTCGTACTGACTGTGGATATTTTGCTTATTGGTTTTGTTTTTGTATGAAGTATTTGTGGATGTTGTGCACTGATATATAGTAGTTAGAATTTTGTCTTTTTCTATTGAGCATTAGTGTATGATGATACGTTGATTTTATGTTGATTTGGTTTTTTTTTCTTTTTTTTTTCTATATTGTTTTGTTTGTTGTGTAGTTTGGTGGATAGGTTGTTTAGTTTTTGGGTGTTTTTAGAGCTGGTGAGACTTTCTATCATACCATGCTATTTTTTAAGTGACGATAGTAGTGTTTATGGGTTTTATTCTTCATTACATACTTATGTGGTTGTTAGTGGTTTGTCTTCGGTTTTATTTGTTTCAGGTTTATTGTTTTCGGGCCTATATTACTTTATATATATTAGATTTGTGTTGAAGTTTGGTTTGTTTCCTTTTAGTTTATGGGTTTATCGAGTGTTTGAGGATAGTAAATGATTTTTTATTTTTTGTTTGAGGGTTATTTTAAAGTTTCCAGTTTTATTTTTTTGTTTTTTATATCAAAATTGTAATGTTGATTTAGTTTATTCTGATTGTTTTTTTACGTTGTTATTATGTTGTTTTTTTATTTGATTTTTTAGTAATGATTGAAAGATTATTTGGTGTCATATTTCTTTATCTTCTGTTGCTACGTTAGTAGCTGATTGTTTTAGTACTGAGGTGTGGGTATGTTTTTTTATTTATTTTTATTATTTTGTATGATCTTTTATGTGTATACTTTTTTTTTATTATTCTGCTGAGCGTAAGAGAGGTTATATTGGGTTTTGGGTATTTTGTTTTTTATTGTTGGTTACTCCTATTTCTTTTCCTTTGTTTTATAAGTTGTGTGTGGGTATTGGTATTTTTTATTCGTCTCTTTATCTGTTAGTGGTATGAAGGTTATATAGCTTTTCTGAGCAGTTCTTTTTGTATAAGTTGGGTAGTGATTATTTTTATTCTAATATTTATAAATGTTGGGTTTTATAGCTGTAATGTAGTTTATATAAAATGTTTATTTTACACGTAAGCGAACTCTTTTAGTAGAGCTTTACTAGAGTAATGAAATAGTTTAATGTGAAGAATGTTGGGTTTGCGTCTCGAAGGTAGAGTAATTCTTTTTGTTAATTGAGACAGTCTTAGTTTATTTAGAATAATAGTTTGTCTAACTATGGGTGATTTTATCAGATTGTTGTTTATGATTTTTCAGTTAATGTGTGGTGTTAGTGGTTTGTTAATTAGTTTATTGGTTATTGCTTTTTTTATATTAGGGGAACGTAAGATTTTGGGATATTCTCAGTATCGTAAGGGGCCTAATAAGGTAGGTATTATGGGTTTGTTGCAGAGGTTTGCTGATCTGATGAAGTTAGTTTTTAAGCGTAAGAGTTATTATTTTCAAAGTCGTAGTTATTTTGCGTTGATTGGGGTGTTTTTGTTGATTTGGTTAGTAATTGTTTATTGTTTGATTTATAGTAGCTATTATGGTTTATTTGATAGTAAACTTTCTTTTCTTTGGTTTTTAGTTATTTCTAGATTTACTAGGTATTCTTTGTTGTGTGTTGGTTGGGGTAGGTATAGTAAGTATTCTTTTTTAGGTGCGATTCGTTCTGCTTTTGGTTCGGTTAGGTTTGAAGTATGTTTTATGTGTATTGTGATATTTTCGTCGTTGTGTTATGGTTGTTATTGTTTAGGTAGTTATTATTATGATAGTATATTAGTTTTTGTTATTTTTCCTGTTGTGTATGTATTGTTTTTGATATGTGTGTTGTGTGAGTCGAATCGTACACCATTTGATTATGCGGAGTCGGAGAGTGAGCTAGTTAGGGGGTTTAAAACTGAGTATAGTGGTATTTTTTTTATGTGTCTATTTGCGTGTGAATATATTATAATATTTATATTTTCGTGAATAGGTTCTATTATTATGGTTGGTGGTGGTGTATTAGGAGGTTTGTTTTTGTGGTTTAATATGTTGTTTTTTATGTGATCGCGTGCTGTTTTACCTCGTGTGCGTTATGATTATTTTGTTAAATTTTTTTGGTCTGTTGTGCTACCTGTTTTAATTGTAAGCTTTTTTTTAGTGGTGAAATAGGGTAGATAATAATTTTATTATTTATAGGTCTGTATAGATTATTTGGTATAAATCATGATGCTGTTAACTTCAAGAAGGTGTATATTACCTATAGTCGTGTTCTCTTATCTTAGTTTAATTAAGAATTTAGGTTTTGGGGACTTAAGGTCTCTATGGAGAGGTTAGAGGTTGGGCCAATAGGGCTGCTTAGCAGGCTACTTTGATATAGTAGAATGTAAATTTTATTTCGTTGGTATATCTATATATCTAAGATTAAGGGCTGGGTTCTTACCTCAGTGATGTGGTTTACACTGTAGATTTATATGATTTTAATGATGTGTAGGATTGTTATTTTTTGTAGTTTATTTTTTATTATTTGTTTTTTTGTATCTTGACTTTTTAAAAAGAAAGTAGTTGAGTATGTGTCTTGGGGCAGGCCTTATGAGTGTGGATTTTCTTCTAATTCATTGAGGTTAAATTGTTTTAGTTTTACTTGTTTTTCGTTATTAGTTTTTTTTGTTATATTTGATTTGGAAATTTCTTTGTTGTTGAATATGCCTGAGCAGGGCTTATTGTTTGCAAAATTTTATTTTTATTATAGTTTTCTGTTTATTTTATTTGTTGGATTTTGTTTGGAAGTTGTTATGGGGTATGTACGTTGAGGTTATTAGAAGAATTGTGTATGGTTACTGCTAATAACTTTGTATCAATTGGATTTGATGTTCTTCTGATAGGGTTAAGTTATGTGTAGACTGTATGTTTTCAAAACATTTAGAAGTTATTTTGCTACTCTGTGATT